CACAACATGGGAGAAACCTATCTTCTATTTATAATAATTGAAGAAAAGGTTCCATCATATATAGTGAATTGATACTCCCGATTCCCACAAAATCATCTCTTTCGTTCAATAGTTACTCGTTATTAGTTAATAATCCTAGTGATTGGATCTATATGCGTATTCCGATAGGAAATGAAATAGTAAAATGATTTTTCGTCGAATGACTATTCATTTATTGTATTTTCAAATAGGGGGCAGGAAGGATCTATGGGAAAATGGTGGTTCAATTCAATGTTGTCTAACGAGGAGTTAGAACACAGGTGTGGGCTAGGTAAATCAATGGACAGTCTTGGTCGTCCTGTTGGAAATACCAGTGGAAGTGAAGATCCCATTCTAAATGATACGAATAAAAACAATCATAATCATGGTTGGCGCGAAAGTAATAGTTGCAGTAATGTTGATCATTTTTTCGGTGTCAGGGACATTTGGAGTTTCATCTCTGATGACACTTTTTTAGTTAGGGATAGTACTGGTAACAGTTATTCCGTATATTTTGATATTGAAAATCGGGTTTTTGAGATTGACAATGATAGTTCTTTTCTGAGTGAACTAGAAACTGCTTTTTCTAGTTATCTGAATAGCGGGTCTAAGAGTGACAATCGCTACTATGATCATTATATGTATGATACTACGTATAGTTGGAATAATCACATTAATAGTTGCATTGATAGTTATCTTCGTTCTGAAATCAGTATTGATAAGTACATTTCGAGTGGTAGCGACAATCACATTTACAGTTATATTTATAGTTACATTTGTAGTGGTGAAAGTGTAAGTGATAGTGACAGGGGGAGTTCTAGTATAAGAACTGGCGGTAATGGCAGTGATTTCAATATAAGAGGAAGATCTAATGATTTCGATGGAAATAAAAAATACAGACATTTATGGGTTCAATGCGAAAATTGTTATGGATTAAATTATAAGAAATTTTTTAGGTCAAAAATGAATATTTGTGAACAATGTGGATATCATTTGAAAATGGGTAGTTCAGATAGAATCGAACTTTCGGTTGATTCGGGCACTTGGGATCCTATGGACGAAGACATGGTCTCTATTGACCCCATTGAATTTCACTCGGAAGAGGAACCTTATAGAGATCGTATCAATTCGTATCAAAGAAAGACAGGTTTAACTGAGGCTGTTCAAACAGGCATAGGTCAACTAAATGGGATTCCCATAGCCATTGGGGTTATGGATTTTCAGTTCATGGGGGGTAGTATGGGATCCGTAGTAGGCGAGAAAATTACCCGGTTGATCGAATATGCTGCTAATAGATCTCTACCTGTTATTATGGTGTGTGCTTCTGGAGGAGCACGCATGCAAGAAGGAAGTTTGAGTTTGATGCAAATGGCTAAAATATCTTCCGCTTTATATGATTATCAATTCAATAAAAAATTATTCTATGTATCAATCCTTACATCTCCTACAACCGGCGGAGTAACGGCCAGTTTTGGTATGTTGGGAGATATTATTATTGCTGAACCCAATGCCTACATTGCATTTGCGGGGAAAAGAGTAATTGAACAAACATTGAATAAGACAGTACCTGACGGTTCACAAGCAGCTGAGTATTTATTCCATAAGGGCTTATTTGATCCAATCGTACCACGTAATCCTTTAAAAGGTGTTCTGAGTGAATTATTTCAGCTACACGGTTTCTTTCCCTTGAATCAAAATTCAAGTAGAGCGCTAGGCTCAGTTATTTGTAGCGAACTTTAGTTCATCGGAATCAAAGTCAAAATAAGAAGAGTGGAGTTTTCTTTGGTAACATAAGTTCTATAGGAAGTTTCGGATAATTACTTTTTTTGATGCAGATTTTTTATCCTACCCCTATTCATGATTAGTAATCAGGAACCCCCTATCAGGAGGAAAAGAGTGAATTCTTCCTTCCGCGGAATGGAATTGGGAAAAAAAATCAAAAGAATTTCATGTTCCCTTCTTTCATATTAATATATATCGTATTAATATATATAGAATAATTCAAATCTATAAGGGAAGTGTTGCATATTTTTATATCTCCCGAGGACCTACACTTTTGACTATGAATTCCTGTTGGATCGGATTCTAACAAATCCTTAGGAAACTCGTAAGAAACTCTTTATTAGAAGATAAGGGCGGTAGAACAAGAATAATAAAGCGGATTATCATCCATCTATTTCTTGTAGAAAGGTGAATAGATACACTTATTTAGCTCTACATTCCTTGCACTTATTATATACTTAATAATACTTATAATAGATATACTTATCATAAGATAAGATATCTTTATAACAGGTACAAATATTAAATCGAGGCACCCATTCTATGACAGATTTCAATTTACCCTCTATTTTTGTGCCTTTAGTGGGCTTAGTGTTTCCAGCAATTGCAATGGCTTCTTTATCTCTTCATGTTCAAAAAAACAAGATTGTTTAGACCTGATAGGACAAAATTTCATCAATTTATTTCAACACTTGGACTTGGATCATAATAGGGATATCCATTTAGTGGAATATGATACGACATGTGGCTCCCTCCGGGCACAAATAAAAAAGTGATTATACATGCGGATACATTATATATGGATAAATGCATGTATATGGGGGGATAGCTGTTTTAAAATGGATCAGAGCGGATATCTGAAATAGAAAGTTAACGTATCTATATTATGTAGATATACATAGTGGTGGTATTATACGAAGGGGATGTTATTATTTTATATCTAACCAATTCGATGAATTACTCCTAATAGTTCGCGTCATAATAGTGCTAGTTGATGAGAGTTACTTCGGGAGCAAAATAAAAAAAGTAAAATCAAATTCATTTGGCTTATTCTCTTCTCTCAATTCCAATAGGATGCAACTGGATCTAGTATGAACTATCGATCAGAACGTATATGGATAGAACTTATAACGGGGTCTCGAAAAACAAGTAATTTCTGCTGGGCCTGTATCCTTTTTTTAGGTTCACTAGGATTCTTATTGGTTGGAACTTCCAGTTATCTTGGTAGGAATCTGATATCTTTATTCCCGTCTCAGCAAATCATTTTTTTTCCCCAAGGAATCGTGATGTCTTTCTATGGGATCGCAGGTCTGTTCATTAGTTCCTATTTGTGGTGCACAATTTCGTGGAATGTAGGTAGCGGTTATGATCGATTCGATAGAAAAGAAGGAATAGTGTGTATTTTTCGTTGGGGATTTCCTGGAATAAATCGTCGCATCTTCCTTCGATTCCTTATGAGAGAGATTCAATCGATCAGAATGGAAGTTAAAGAGGGTCTTTATCCTCGACGTGTCCTTTATATGGAAATCAGAGGCCAGGGCGCCATTCCCTTGACCCGTACTGACGAAAATTTGACTCCACGAGAAATTGAACAAAAAGCTGCTGAATTGGCCTATTTCTTGCGCGTGCCAATTGAAGTATTTTGAAATGAAGGGAATGAATGCTTTCTCAGCATGAGGGAAGGGACCCAGGAACCCCCTTTTAAATATAACTGAAGCTTCTTCGGAACGTTCATTCGAGCAAAACATGTTAGATTCTATTTCCCCCGTTCCGTTGGTAATCCTTCTGTGGCCCATAGAATAAAGCAGGCGGACGTATACGGAACAACCATAATAAGAAGCAATTTTGATCGACCAAAACTCCTTTTTCTGCATATAGAACTCAATTCTACTAGTAACAAGTCTAATAAGTATGTATTCATCACACATATCAGAGCATTTCGGAATACATAATTTCTCTTTTTAGGACCAATACTCCAATACTTTGGATTAATACATTAGATACAGATGTATCATATCTCGTTAATTATCTTTCTTTTGTCAATCGATGTTTCTTTTTTGATCCTTTCTTTAGCTCCTGGATAACCAAACGTTTAGATCTCTCATAACTATCCAATTTCTCTCTTGTTTTGTCACCTATTTCGGATTTCATCATTAATATTTTTCAGAAATATCCCCTCAATTATTCCTGGGTCGTGGGTAGCCGGTGAAAATTTCGAAAAAATAATTGAGGGGAGTTCTTTCGTCTCGAAATCAAAATAATATTCATTATTTCAAGCGGTTCTTTTGGGCATTCATCGAAAGAACAAATGAAGATAGAATTGGTTCGAATTTGACCAACTGAGATATCTGGGAAAAGTATTTGATTATTTCTTCATTCGAAACGGGCCCTTATTCTATTTCTATTTCTATATTCTTTCTAGATCCAAGGACTAAACAATTCAAAAAAAAAGGAATAGATCCATAGGTTCCATACCTTGTTATAGAACTCATGCTTCATAGAAATATCGGATCAGATAGAGTCGGCGAATGAAGCGGGTTCATTAACAATTCACAGATGAAAAGTGTCAAAAAAGAAAGCATTGACTCCCCTCCCGTATCTTGCATCTATAGTCTTTTTGCCCTGGTGGATCTCTCTCTCATTTAATAAAAGTCTGGAACCTTGGGTTACTAATTGGTGGAATACCGGACAATCCGAAACTTTTTTGAATGATATTCAAGAAAAGAACGTTCTAGAAAGATTCATAGAATTAGAACAACTATTCCTGTTGGATGAAATGATAAAAGAGTACCCGGAGACACAGATACAAAAGCTTCGTATAGGAATCCACAAAGAGACGATGCAATTGGTCAAAATGCACAACGAAGATCATATCCATATCATTTTGGATTTCTCGACAAATATAATCTGTTTTGCTATTCTAAGTGGTTATTCTATTCTGGGTAATGAAGAACTTGTCATTCTGAATTCTTGGGTTCAGGAATTCCTCTATAACTTAAGCGACACAATAAAGGCTTTTTCTATTCTTTTATTAACTGATTTATGTATCGGATTCCACTCACCCCGGGGGTGGGAACTAATGATTGGTTCGGTCTACAAAGATTTTGGATTTGCTCATAACGATCAAATTATATCTGGTCTTGTTTCCACTTTTCCAGTCATTCTAGATACAATTTTGAAATATTGGATCTTCCATTATTTAAATCGTGTATCTCCTTCACTTGTAGTGATTTATCATTCAATGAATGAATGAAGAACTCATTTGATCTGCTGATATCAATCAAATCGTGATGCTACTTCGTACATAAACAAACCGTTTTGAAGCTTACTCACTCTTTATACTTCTACCCGCCCAGGGGATTCCTACTATACTTCAGTACAATTATTCCAGTACAATGGCAGAATCATGGATAGGGAACTATGCTAGCTACCTACCTAATTTATTGTAGAAATTTCCGGGATCAATTATTGGACCATGCAAAATAGAAATACCTTTTCCTGGGTAAAGAAAGAGATGACTCGATTCATTTCTGTATTGATCATGATATATGTAATAACTCGGACATCTATTTCAAATGCATATCCTATTTTTGCGCAGCAGGGTTATGAAAATCCACGAGAAGCAACCGGGCGTATTGTATGTGCCAATTGCCATTTAGCTAATAAGCCCGTGGATATTGAGGTTCCACAAGCTGTGCTTCCTGATACTGTATTTGAAGCAGTTGTTAGAATCCCTTATGATATGCAACTGAAACAAGTTCTTGCTAATGGTAAAAAGGGGGCTTTGAATGTGGGGGCTGTCCTTATTTTACCCGAGGGATTCGAATTAGCTCCCCCCGATCGTATTTCTCCCGAGCTGAAAGAAAAGATGGGCAATCTGTCTTTTCAGAGCTATCGCCCCACTAAAAGAAATATTCTTGTAGTGGGTCCTGTTCCTGGTCAGAAATATAGTGAAATCGTCTTTCCCATTCTTTCTCCGGACCCTTCTACTAAGAAAGACGTTCACTTCTTAAAATATCCCATATACGTAGGCGGGAACAGGGGAAGGGGTCAGATTTATCCCGACGGGAGCAAGAGTAACAATACAGTCTATAATGCTACAGCAGCAGGTATAGTAAGCAGAATAGTACGTAAAGAAAAAGGGGGATATGAAATAAGCATAGCCGATGCATCGGATGGACACCAAGTGGTTGATATTATACCTCCAGGACCAGAACTTCTTGTTTCAGAGGGTGAATCCATCAAGCTTGATCAGCCATTAACGAGTAATCCCAATGTGGGTGGATTTGGTCAGGGAGATGCAGAAATAGTACTTCAAGATCCATTACGTGTTCAAGGTTTGTTGTTCTTCTTGGCATCTGTTATCCTAGCACAAATCTTTTTGGTTCTCAAAAAGAAACAGTTTGAGAAGGTTCAATTGTCCGAAATGAATTTCTAGATCCACGGATTCATCAAGTTGGTAAATAAGGGCCGAATTATTGTTGATCAATGCAATTATGTATGATCCAAAAAAATATGGAAAGCCCCTTGTCTTGCTTTGTTTATACTGCTTTTCTGCGAGATGCCGGGAATTGCTTGTATCCCATTCCTAGTAATAGTATGTATATTGCGAAGAAGACTACTTGACCCCCCCCCTTTTTTTTTTTTTCAATCCAAATTGGAGCGGTGTGACGCTTCTTATTGCCAGATTGTAAATGCCATGGAATGCATCAATAGTTTTTTCTATCTAATAGAATCGAATTCTAATAGACAATAGGCGGCATAACATTAAGTAGGAAGAGAATACGCGGCAAGGGATAAATGAAAGAATGATTCTGGGAGGGATTACTTGTCTTCCTAATTTTCGACACAAGAAAATTCCTTTTCTTGTGTCGAAATAATAATGATTCTTGATCTTGTTCGTCAAAGATTACTGTTTTCTTTTCCAGGTCTATCGGAACCTCTTTCTTTAGATTCATAAGAAGTGGCGGACAAACAAAAAAGGGGGATGGCTTAGTAAACGAATAGAACTTCTTCAACGAACTTATAAAATTTCAAGTAAAAAAAAAATAAAATTTTAAGATGAGATAATAAATAAGGATTTGGATATGTGCAAAAATCCAAGATTTTCCCCTTTCAACCGGAACAGTAAGAGTCTTTTTTTACTTGATGAAATTTTATTTTTATAGAATAGAGTAGAGTAAGGTTCAATTAAATTAGTATAGAAATGGTTTGCAGGATGTCTCATCTGTAGAAATCCTGTGTCATCCAAAAAATCAATTGATTCCTTCTTTCTTCTTGTTTCGGAAGGGGCCCTCATACTATGGCGGAACAGATACTATGAATCAATCAAGGGATTCCATTTTTCAAAAACATCATCAGAAACAAAGCATCCTTTTATCATTTCTATGAATCTAATATTATGATTATGTTGACTGGATGAATTTCCAACTTTTTTTATGTTATGGAATAGATCAAACAAAGCCTTACCCGAAGAGTAAGAACTCAATAGGACCTTACCCCTCTTTGTCTGATTCGGGGGGTAAGGTCCTATTGAGTTCTTACTTTTTCATGTCTACAATCCGGCTCATCCGATTACTATAGGGATGATCCCAATCCGGAATATGAGCCGTAAAAGAAAATACCTATTGAACCGATCACAGGAATACCAGTTACAGTACCTATAAGCCAAAGAGGAATCCTTCCAGTAGTATCGGCCAT